TTGACGATATCGATTTTGATGATAGTGACGATATCGATTTTGATGATAGTGACAATATCGATATTGATGATAGTGACGATATTGATGATGACCTTGATATGGAGCTGCTAACTATGACGAATGTGCTAACTATTATGGATATGACGCCAAAAATAGACCGATTTGATATCACCCTTCAATTCGAATTAGCAAAAGCAATGTCTCCTTGCATAATATGGATTCCAAACATTCATGATCTGTATGTGAATGAGTCGAATTACTTATCCCTCGGTCTATTAGAGAACTATCTCTCCAGGGATTGTGAAAGATGTTCCACTAGAAATATTCTTGTTATTGCTTCGACTCATATTCCCCAAAAAGTGGATCCCGCTCTAATAGCTCCGAATAAATTAAATACATGTATTAAGATACGAAGGCTTCTTATTCCACAACAACGAAAGCACTTTTTCATTCTTTCCTATACTAGAGGATTTCACTTGGAAAAGAAAATGTTCCATACTAACGGATTCGGGTCCATAACCATGGGTTTCAATGCACGAGATCTTGTAGCACTTATCAATGAGGTCCTATCAATTAGTATTACACAGAAGAAATCAATTATAGAAACTAATACAATTAGATCAGCTCTTCATAGACAAACTTGGGATTTGCGATCCCAGGTAAGATCGGTTCAGGATCATGAGATCCTTTTCTATCAGATAGGAAGGACTGTTGCACAAAATGTACTTCTAAGTAATTGCCCCATAGATCCTATATCTATCTATATGAAGAAGAAATCATGTAAGGAAGGGGATTCTTATTTGTACAAATGGTACTTCGAACTTGGAACGAGCATGAAGAAATTAACGATACTTCTTTATCTTTTGAGTTGTTCTGCCGGATCGGTCGCTCAAGATCTTTGGTCTTCATCCGGACCCAATGAAAAAAATTGGATCACTTCTTATGGCTTCGTTGAGAATGATTCTGATCTAGTTCATGGCCTATTAGAAGTAGAAGGCGCTTTGGCGGGATCCTCACGGACAGAAAAAGATTGCAGCCAGTTTGATAATAATCGAGTGACACTACTTCTTCGGTCCGAACCAAGGAATCAGTTAGATATGATGCAAAATGGATCTTGTTCTATCGTTGATCAGAGATTTCTATATGAAAAATACGAATCGGAGTTTGAAGAAGGGGAAGGAGCCTTCGACTCACAACAGATGGAGGAGGATTTATTCAATCACATAGTTTGGGCTCCTCGAATATGGCGCCCTTATGGCAATATATTTGATTGTATCGAAAGGCCCACTGAATTGGGATTTCCTTATTGGGCCGGGTCATTTCGGGGCAAGCGGATCATTTATCATAAAGAGGATGAGCTTCAAGAGAATGATTCAGAGTTCTTGCAGAGTGGAACCATGCAGTACCAGACACGAGATAGATTTTCCAAAGAACAAGGCTTTTTTCGAATAAGCCAATTCATTTGGGATCCTGCGGATCCATTCTTTTTCCTATTCAAAGATCAGTCCTTTGTCTCTGTGTTTTCCCGTCGAGAATTCTTTGCAGATGAAGAGATGGGGCTTATTACTTCCCAAACAAATCCTCCTACATCTATGTATAAACGCTGGTTCATCAAGAATACGCAAGAAAAGCACTTCGAATTGTTGATTCATCGCCACAGATGGCTTAGAACCAATAGTTCATTATCTAATGGATCTTTCCATTCTAATACTCTATCTGAGAGTTATCAGTATTTATCAAATCTGTTCCTATCTAACGGAACGTTATTGGATCAAATGACAAAGACATTGTTGAGAAAGAGATGGCTTTTCCCAGATGAAATGAAACATTTGATTCATGTAACAGGAGAAAGATTTCCCATTCCTTAGCCATAAAATAAAGATATGTGGCCATGAAAAAGGGATTAAGTGGAACAGAATTGGCCAGGTGGTAGAGTCGTGGAAATACTTGTTTATTCCATATTTTGGATCTTAGCTCCATGGAACAATATGTTACTGCAGAAAGATGGAAGAATTGAAATCTTAGATCAAAACACTATGTATGGATGATATGAACTGCCTAAACAAGAATTCTTGAACGGCGAAAGAGCCTATTTACTCATTACATCAAACAATTTCCATTAATGAAACCATGTCAATCCATCGGAAAATCAAAAATACGCATGTCCGATGAAATAGTTGTTGCTATCTGCTCCAATAATGAATCATTGGTTTAACTGAATAACTAAATAAAATAGTAGGTAGACCTTTTTCTTCGTCTCAGGTCGATGGATCTTCTCAATTGGAAGATCTCCTATATGGATAATACACATTCCAGTTGACCGAGCCTAATTCTAATTGTTTTGTTCTGAAGCAAAGATATCCACGGAGGCCGGTTCGTCCTATTCAGATATTCACGACCAAGAGGTACTGGATTCTCTTTGGGATAGGCCCTGAAATGAAAGGAGAAGGAAGGCTGGAATGCCAACAGACGTCTCGTCTGTCTATTCTCTAATTCACCC